TGCAGAAGGGACACCCGTAGGGGCACAGTCACCCAAACTGACCAGAACTCAGAAGAGGAGAATGCTAAGGAAAAGGGCTTCAGCAAAGATCAAGTTGCAAGCTGAAGCAGAAACAAAGCCAAACGTAGGTTTGGCAGTGAAGTACCCTGCAGAAAATAAAGCTGGGAAAGGTGATCACAAGAGGTTGGAGAAAGGAAAGGAGAAACCTCATCAGCAGAGGTTTCGGATGAGTTATCTGAGGACTTTACCCCAGAGGATGACCTGATGGAAGAAGACCTGAAGGATGGGGAGTCCAGCAATCAGGTTGAATCGAAAGACAGTTGTTCGAAGTACCAGATCCAATTTGGTAGCCTTCCAGAGAAGGTGGATTGCCAAATGGTTGAGAAGAAATCTGTTGACACTAGAGTCAAAGTGGAAGCAGTTTGTCAGAGACTCTCTAGGCCATTATTGCATGAAGGGCCAGAGAGAAGTTCACACTACTATGTCTCCCATGATGAGTGAGGAGACAGGGAACAAAGATCGAATGGAGGCAGTCCAGGCCACCATTCGAAAATGGATGGTGTACATGGCTGAGAGAAGGCTTGCCATAAACTGGACAGTATTCGAAGGAGATGAAGAAGATTCTGCCACTCTGCCAGAAATTGGTTTGGATGACTTACAGTCAGCCCCTGCCAAGATGGAGGATGTGAAAGCAGATGTCCAAGATCCCCTGATGGAAGTGAACTTAGGAACACAAGAGGAACATAGGATTACATATATAAGCCAAGTGCTCGAGCCAGGTATGCGGGAACAGATTTTCCAGTTGCTGAAGCAGTACAGAGATTGCTTTGCATGGGACTATCATGAGATGCCTGGTTTAGATAGGAAGTTAGTGGAGCACAAGCTTCCAATTAAGCAAGGGTTCAAGCCAAAAAAGCAGCCACCAAGAAGAATGGCACCGGAGGCTTGTAGAACAAGGTAAAGGAAGAGATCGAACGCCTCTTACAGGCTAAGTTCATTCGAACTGCCAGGTATGTAGAATGGTTATCTAATATTTTTCCTGTTCTCAAAAAGAATGGAAAATTTAGAGTCTGTATAGACTTTAGAGATCCGAATGTAGCAACACCAAAGGATGAATATCCAATTCCTATTGCTGATTTACTGGTGGATGCAGCATCGAGGCATGAAATTTTATCCTTTATGGATGGCCATTCAGGATATAAAAAAATCTTCCTTGCTGAAGAAGATGTGCATAAAACTGCATGAAGACTTTTTTTCTTAAAAATGCTGGTGCCACTTACCAGAGAGCGATGAATGCAATCTTCCATGATATGATTGGTAAATTCATGGAAGTTTACATTGATGATGTAGTCGTAAAGTCTGACAGTAAATCCAGACATTTGGAAGATTTGGAAAAAGCTTTCCTTCGAATGAGGAAACACCAACTGAAGATGAATCCTTTGAAATGTGCCTTTGGTGTGTCAGCAGGTAATTTCCTAAGGTTCTTAGTTCACAGTAGAGGAATCGAAGTGGATAAGAATAAAGCTAGAGCAATCTTAGAGGCCAACTAAAAAAAAGGAATTTCAAAGGCGCAGGTTCATTTCCAATTCTGCAGGAAAGACAAGGGTGTTTTCACCTTTGTTGAGGCTAAGATCTGAACAAGAATTTGTGTGGGAGCAGGAGCACCAAGAGGCTTTTGATCGAATTAAAGATTCTTTGACAAGGCCTCCAGTGTTGATTCTTCCTTGAATTGGGAAGCCTCTGAAGCTCTATATTATATATCTGCAGCAGAAGAATCAATAGGATGTTTGTTGGCCCAAGACAATGATCTAGGCCATGAACAAGCTGTATTCTATTTAAGTAGGTGTTTGAACTTGGCTGAATTTAAATATACTCCGATAGGGAAATTATGTTTGGCCTTGTATTTTGCCGCAGTAAAACTGAAGCATTATCTGATGTCTGTTGTTGTTTATGTTATAGCACAGACTGATGTTTTTAAGTATATGTTGTCCAGACCATTGCTCAAAGGTAGAGTTATCAAATGGAGTTTGGCTTTAATCCAATTTGATTTGGTTTATTTTTCAAAAAATTAAGTAAAAGGCCAGGCTTTAGCAGATTTCCTTGCAGACCATCCATGTCTTAACATTGAACAGTTCGAACAAGAATTGTTTAAGGCCTGGAATGCATACATATAAAAATATATACCATTTTTGTTAGAGGCAATTTCTTGGCTTAAGAGGCCGGGCAGTGCTCTCACTTACGGGAATAAGAACTATCTTTGACTCAAACGTGTTTTAAAGACCTCCCCCCTACAATTTACAGGTAGTCAAGCTCCTTCTCTATACCATGTTCTTGGACTGATGACTCACGGCTTAGGGTGAACCAAAATGGATTGATGAATCGAAGCTCTACCCGACTCGCTGCGCATGCCACGCTCACTTAATCACTAATCATAGTAAGTAGATCATTGTGCTATCACTTCGTTTCTTTAAGAAGAACCTCTGCCCTTGCCCTAGGAGCG